ACTATAAAATGTTGGATTTTTTAGCATTGAGAAATCTTTAAAAATTTCAATCGAGTTATTTGGGCTAATATTTAGGTGATTTATGCGACGGGTTAGCGCGGCATGCATGTATATATATATAATGCGATGGCTAATTCATATCCCAACTTGTTAGTCTGCACGTTCTCGAACCTTCCTTGGTTTCGGGGTTTGACAAGGATAACAGGATTTGCTGAGCGTAGGGGGTAGGGGGGTTTGTCGCGCAGAAACCAAAAGGGGGGCATATATATAAGGGTAAGTTGAAGAAGGAATAGATATGTTATGCACTTGAGTTATTAATATGTAATTCTTAAGTTATGTCTTTTAATAATTAACCTACTTTAACTGCGACCAAGGGAAGAGTACAACCTTAATTATTTGTTGCGCCTGCACTCTGAAATGTAAGTGAAGGGAAACCAAAAAAGAGAACCCTATGCATATAAAAGAATGCCCGGCATGTTGGGTAACGAGGAGTATGTAATTACACCATTAACCGTATGCAGGAACAATGTGATAAGTGTGGGAAAAACAGTTAAGTACGTGAAAGAGATAACCAGATGCAAGGAATAATTCATAAAATACAACACCTACATTTTGTGTCCCTGGTTCTATCATTAATAGTATGCCTTTATTTCAACCAGTTGGTGGTCTCTTACTACATTAATATTTTTAAAATAAACCTTAGTTGAGTATTTCGAGGAAAAATGTGAGTGCCATTTTTAAGGGATTAATCTATTTCCCAGGTTAATATAAATTATTTCTGAGTTTTAATATTTAGCTTATGTACGTTTAGGACGATAGTACTTGCTTTGGGGTTAAAATAATTTAATGGTGATAATACATATATGGGTACTATTGCATTATGTAATATTATGCATATTATGCACTACACCATACATGTTACTATCAGAAGATAGTTTAATTTAGAATTCTGGCTTTGGGAGCCAGGGGTGGGAGTTAAAATCTCCCTTTTCTGGGCGCTAGGGAGGAATTTAACCTCCGATCTTCGGATTACAAGACCGATGCTTTTAGGCTAAGCTACTAGGGCAAGCTCATTTTAATGCTTTATTTTCCAGTCAGCCTGCCACTGGGACAAGGACAAGGAAAAGTGCAAAATACAGGACTGAAGCGACTTGACCGATGACAACATATGGATGTTCTACGGGCATCCCTCCAATTCATGTTAGAATAAGTATATCTGCTACGAGAGTTCAGAATAAGAATTGTGTTAGGGGGCGGAATGTCAGGCCTCGCTGTTTTGAAGTATGTAAAACTGGAACTACTATGAGAATTAGGATCGAGAATAATAGTGCAAGGACACCTCCAAGTTTGTTAGGGATGGATCGTAGGATGGCGTAGGCAAACAGGAAATATCATTCGGGTTTAATGTGGGGAGGGGTAACTATCGGGTTCGCGGGGGTGAAGTTGTCCGGGTCTCCCAATAAGTTGGGAGAAAATAATGTTAATGATGTAAGAGCTAGAAGCATCAAAACAAAACCAAGAAGGTCCTTATAAGAGAAGTATGGGTGGAAGGAGATTTTGTCTGCATCAGAGTTTAGTCCGGCTGGGTTATTCGATCCTGTTTCGTGTAAAAATAGTAGGTGGAGGACGGTTGCGGCGGCAATAATAAATGGCAGGAGAAAGTGAAAGGCGAAGAATCGCGTCAGTGTTGCGTTATCTACTGAAAAACCGCCTCAAATTCATTGGACAAGGGTATCCCCTATATAAGGGACTGCTGATAAAAGGTTGGTAATCACTGTGGCCCCTCAGAATGACATTTGGCCTCATGGGAGAACATAGCCAACGAAGGCCGTTATTATAACTAAGAGGAGTAGAACTACTCCGATGTTTCAGGTTTCTTTGTAGAGGTAGGATCCGTAATAGAGGCCTCGGGCAACGTGTATGTAAATGCAGATGAAAAAGAATGATGCTCCGTTGGCGTGGACGTTACGGATAAATCAGCCGTAGTTTACGTCTCGGCAGATATGGGCGACCGATGAGAATGCAGTTGAAATGTCTGAGGTGTAGTGTATGGCCAGAAATAATCCTGTTAAGATTTGGGTAATTAGACAGAGCCCCAGTAGGGAGCCAAAGTTTCATCATACTGAAATATTAGATGGTGTTGGTAGGTCAACTAGTGCGTCATTAGCGATCTTTATTAGCGGGTGGGTTTTTCGTAGGCTTGCCATTAGTTCTTGTAGTTGAACTACAACGGTGGTTCTTCAAGTCACTGGTCTCGGTTAAAGTCCGAGCAAGAATTATGACCTATTTTATGTTTATGTTATTGGTGGCTTTAATTGTGGGATTAATTGCTGTTGCTTCAAATCCCACCCCTTATTTTGCTGCTCTAGGGTTAGTGGTAGCAGCGGGAGTTGGGTGTGGGGTCTTAGTGGGGTGCGGGGGGTCTTTTTTATCTTTGGTTCTCTTTTTAATCTATTTAGGGGGTATACTAGTGGTGTTTGCCTATTCAGCGGCTTTGGCTGCTGAGCCTTTTCCCGAAGCTTGGGGAAGTCGTTCCGTTGCGGGGTACGTTTTGGTTTATTTACTGGGGGTGATTTTAGCAGGTGGTATGTTTTGGGGTGGTTGGTATGAAGGTTCTTGGGTAATTATTGATGGGTTGAAAGAGTTCTCAATGCTGCGGGGTGATGTTAGTGGTGTAGCTGTTATATATTCTTTTGGCGGGGCCATGCTGGTTCTTTGTGCTTGAGTGTTGCTTCTAACACTTCTTGTAGTGTTAGAGCTAACCCGGGGGCTAAGTCGCGGTACTCTTCGGGCTGTTTAAATAATTGTTAAAAGGATGGCCAGGGTCAAGGTTAACAGGAAGATGGTTAGGTATGTTTTAATTATTCCTCGTTGGATGTCACTCGTAACTTTTGACATTATCATTTGTGTTAGTGCTAGCCCTTTTGGCCCGGAGATCTCGAATCATGTTTGGTCGAGCTTAGTGGCGATTGACTGCCCTAAGGTCAGGTTTAGTTTCGGGGGTAGTCGATGAATTAATGATGGAAAATACCCTAGTATGTTTGAGAAATTATGGAGGCGGATTGTGGGGGTAATTTTAACTTGCTTGTTGGTTATGGCTGTTAATTCCACGGCCACTAGGAGTCCTACAAGGGTAACCATGAGGGCTGCTATTTTTAGGGCCAAGGGTATAGTCATAATGGGTGTTTTTGAGGGTGGGAAGTTGGATGTAATAATAAGTCCCGCAACAATACTTCCTCAAGCAAGTCGTTTAATAGGGTTAATTACTAAGGGGCTGTTTTCATTAATTGGGGATAGTGGGAGGAACCGTGGGGATCCCATAGTCACAAAGAATACAACTCGGAAGCTGTATACTGCGGTAAATGATGTGGCAATTAGTGTAAGGGTTAGGGCTCAGGCGTTAAGGTGTGAGGTGTTCAGGGCTTCAATAATGGCGTCTTTTGAAAAGAACCCGGCCAGGAAGGGAGTTCCTGTTAGTGCTAGACTGCCAATTGTAAGGTAGGTTGAAGTAGCGGGTATCAAGTTGTGGAGACCTCCTATTTTTCGGATATCTTGTTCATCATTCAGGCTATGAATAATTGAGCCGGAACATAAGAATAACATGGCCTTGAAAAAGGCGTGTGTGCAGATGTGAAGAAATGCCAGTTGTGGTTGATTAAGCCCAATTGTAACTATTATTAGGCCTAGCTGACTTGATGTTGAGAAAGCTACAATTTTTTTGATATCATTTTGGGTTAGGGCGCAGGTAGCTGTAAATAGCGTGGTTAGTGCGCCTAGGCAAAGACAAATTGTCAACGCAGTCTTGTTGTTCTCTATAAGGGGGTGAAGGCGAATTAATAGAAAAATCCCGGCAACCACTATTGTGCTGGAATGGAGTAGGGCAGATACTGGCGTAGGGCCCTCCATGGCAGAAGGTAGCCATGGATGAAGGCCAAATTGGGCCGATTTTCCTGTTGCTGCTAGAATTAATCCGATTAAGGGGATCGTCATGTCAAAATTTTTTGATAGAAAGAAGATTTGTTGAATTTCTCAGGAGTTTAAATTTATTGCGAATCAGGCCATGCTGAGGATTAATCCAATATCTCCCACCCGGTTGTAGATCACAGCCTGAAGGGCTGCTGTATTAGCGTCCGCTCGGCCGTACCACCATCCAATCAGTAAAAAGGACATAATTCCAACCCCCTCTCACCCAATAAATAGTTGAAACATATTATTAGCGGTAACAAGGATAATTATAGCTACCAAAAATAGTAGGAGGTATTTAAAAAACCGGTTTATATTAGGGTCGGAGTGTATATATCATAGTGCAAACTCTAAAATCGATCAGGTGACGTACAGGGCAATAGGGGTAAAAATAAGGGAGTAGTGGTCAAATTTAAAGCTAATATTAGTGTCAAATATGTGTGTGTTTATTCAGTGTCAGTTTGTAGTAATGCTCTCCACCCCCTGATCTAAAAAGATCATAAGCGGAAGAAGGCTAATAAAGAATGCGGTGCTGACAGCATTCTTAACACGTGTGTTTGCTCAGTTAGGGTCCTGTGGCTTTGGGTTTAATGTTATTAGTAGCGGGATGATAAGGATTGTAATAACTAAAATAAGTGAGGAGGATATAATTAGTGTTATTGAATTCATAGCTTCCACTTGGATTTGCACCAAGAGTTTTTGGTTCCTAAGACCAATGGATGAGCTGTTATCCTTCAGAAGCGTGAGGAAGCCGCGGAGTTTAACCGCGGTGCATAAGGATTAGCAGTACTTACTGGTTTCTGTCCTTCCTTGGTGAGTAAGGGGACTTTAACCCCTGTCTTTAGAATCACAATCTAATATCTTAGTTAAACTATACTTACTAATAACATCATCCCCACATAAGTTCCGGTTTTGCTACAAGGAGAATTACGGGGATTAGGTGAAGGGCTATTAATAAGTGCTCCCGGGTGTGGAATGGTGGGAGATTTATGATGTGGTTTGGTGCTGGGCCTCGTTGAGTTATTAGGAATAAGTAGAGGGAGTAACCAGCTGTAATTAATGTGCCCGCTCCTGTAAGTGCAATAGTTCATGGGGATCAGTTGAATAGGGTTGTAATAATCATGAGTTCCCCTATTAAGTTAGGTAGTGGGGGGAGGGCCAGGTTAGCCAGATTGGCAATGAATCATCAAACTGCTGTTAGCGGGAAAATTATCTGTAGTCCTCGGGCAAGTACTATGGTTCGACTGTGTGTCCGTTCGTAGGCTGTGTTGGCTAGACAAAAAAGTATTGAGGACACTAATCCGTGGGCAATTATAAGGATAATTGCTCCTGAAAATCCTCATGGGGTTTGAATCAGGATGCCACCTGCCACAAGTCCTATGTGGCTAACCGATGAATAGGCGATTAGGGATTTAAGGTCTGTTTGTCGTATACAAATAGACCCGGTCATAATAATACCCCATAGCGCTAGAATAATAAAAGGATAGACTAGTTGTTTCGAGAGCGGGTCTAGTATAATCATTATTCGTATTATACCGTACCCCCCTAGTTTGAGGAGCACGGCTGCCAGTACTATAGACCCTGCTACTGGGGCCTCTACATGTGCTTTTGGAAGTCATAGGTGGACCCCATAGAGCGGTATCTTTACTAGAAATGCGATTAGACAAGCGGCCCACCAGATTTTATGGCCTCAGGAGTCTAATAAGAGTGGCTGTGAATATTGGATTACTAATATGGAGAGGGTCCCTGTGGACTGCTGTAGGAGGAGTAGCGCGACAAGGAGCGGCAGAGAGCCTGCTAGTGTATAAAATAAAAAGTACGTTCCGGCATTAAGTCGTTCGGTTTGGTTGCCCCACCGAGTAATAATAATTAAGGTCGGGATAAGTGTGGCTTCAAACATAATGTAGAACATGATGATCTCTGTAGCACCGAAGGCTAAGATTAGGAAAGTTTGTAGGGAGGTAAGAAGTGTAATATAAAGGCGTTGTCGGCTGATAGGTTCGGGGTTAATGTGGTTTTGGCTGGCTAAAATTATAAGTGGAAGAAGCCAGCAGGTCAATACTAGCAGGGGGGTTGATAGGGGGTCTGTGGCCAGGTACATATTAGAGGTGGCCCATCCTGTTTCGGATGTTCACTTTAGTCATGTGAGGCTAATAAGGGCAATCGAAAGGCTGTGGGTAATTGTGGCCGTCCATAACCATTTTGGGGAGATTAATCAGATTGTTGGGAATATCATGATTGTTGGGATTAATACTTTTAGCATTGTAAGAGGTTTAGGTTTTGTAGGCGGTCTGTCCCGTGGGTCCGGGCTGTGGCTACTAGAAGTGCTAGCCCTGTGCTTGCTTCACAAGCGGAGAAGGCCAGAAGAAGTATGGGGGCAGTGGAGAAACTAGTAGATTCAAACTGTAGTGCTCATAGGGCTAATGCAATAAATAGGGATAGTATTATGCCTTCTAAGCATAAAAGCGCTGATAACAGGTGGGTACGGTGAAATGCTAGTCCTATTAGGCCAAGAATAAATGCTGAACTGAAGCTGAAATGTACTGGTGTCATAAGGGGGTCGTGGACTTAAACCACAATTTTCTGAGCCGAAATCAGAGGTCTTATTTTGGACTAACTCCCTTATTCTGCTCATTCTAAGCCTCCTTGGGTTCACTCATAGACTAGCCCTAGGGTTAATAAAATCAGGACTGTAGTGGCTCAAAAGAATGTTCCTGTGGGGTTGTGAAGTTGATCCCCTCAGGGCAAGGGGAGAAGGAGGGCAATTTCTAGATCAAATAAGAGGAAAAGAATGGCAACTAGAAAGAATCGTAATGAGAATGGTAGTCGGGCAGATCCCAGAGGGTCGAACCCACACTCGTACGGGGAGAGCTTTTCTGCGTCTGGGTTCATTTGTGGTAACCAGAAGGATACAATTGCTAAAACTGATGACAGGGCTACTGTAATAAGGAGAATAGTCATAATTAAGTTCATTATCTTTCCCTGGGGTTCAACCAAGACTAAATGATTGGAAGTCACTTGTACTAATTTAATACTAGAAAGATATGAGCCTCATCAGTAGATGGATACGTAAAGGAATAGTCATACTACGTCAACAAAATGTCAGTATCAGGCAGCGGCCTCAAAACCGAAGTGGTGTTCAGATGTGAAGTGGTATTGAATTTGTCGGAGGAGGCAAACGGCCAGGAAGGTTGATCCAATAATAACATGTAGCCCGTGGAATCCTGTAGCCACAAAGAATGTGGAGCCATAGACTCCATCTGCAATCGTGAAAGGTGCTTCGTAGTATTCTATGCCTTGTAGGGCAGTGAAGTAAAGTCCTAATAAAATTGTGAGTCCGAGTGATTGAATAGCTTGTTTTCGTTCACCCTCCATGATGCTGTGGTGGGCTCATGTAACTGTTACCCCTGATGCTAACAATACTGCTGTATTTAGAAGGGGTACTTCAAAGGGGTCTAGTGTGGTAATTCCAGTTGGTGGTCAACATCCTCCTAGCTCAGGTGTTGGGGCTAAGCTTGAGTGGTAGAAAGCTCAGAAGAACCCGAGGAAGAAAAACACTTCTGATGTAATAAATAAAATTATACCATAGCGCAGGCCTTTTTGTACTGGGGGTGTATGATGTCCCTGGAAGGTACCTTCCCGAATAATGTCACGTCATCACTGGATTATAGTAAGAAGAAGAAGAATTAGTCCAAGGGTTATTAATGTTGTTGAGTGGAAGTGAAACCAGATTGCTAGGCCGGATGTTATTAGTAGAGCACCGACGGCTCCGGTTAGTGGTCATGGGCTGGGGTCGACCATATGATATGCATGTGCTTGGTGTGCCATTAGACGTTTTCTTGCAGGTAGAGGCTTAGTAGAAGTACAAACACATAAGCTTGAATTATTGCAACTGCAACTTCTAGAAGTGTAAGGAGGAAAAGAACGGCGGCCGTTAAGATTGCGACTGTTGGTATTATAGGTATTAATACAAATACAGCAGTAGCAATTAGTTGAATAAGTAGATGGCCCGCAGTTAAGTTAGCTGTGAGTCGTACCCCTAGTGCTAGTGGTCGAATAAATAAACTAATTGTTTCGATAATAATTAGTACTGGAATAAGGGGAATTGGCGTTCCTTCTGGTAGAAGATGTCCAAGGGCAACGGTTGGTTGATTACGTATGCCAATAATTACTGTAGCAAGTCATAAGGGCACAGCAAATCCCATGTTTAAAGATAATTGAGTTGTTGGCGTGAAAGTGTATGGGAGAAGGCCTAACATATTAATAGTAATTAAAAAGACTATTAAAGAGGCAAATAATAAAGCTCATTTATGTCCTCCTGTATTTAGGGGTAGTAACAGTTGGTTGGTGAATCGGTTAATGAATCATGTTTGGAGAGTAATTAGTCGGTTGTTTAATCATCGGGATGGGGGTGTTGGAAATAGTATTCAGGGGAGTGCGATTGCGACGGCAATAAGTGGAATTCCTAGGAAGGAAGGGCTTGCAAATTGGTCAAAAAAGCTTGTTATCATGGTCAGTCTCAAGGCTCAGTTTTGTGTTTTTCTTCGCTTATTGGCACGGGTTCGTTTGGTGCCGTATGGCTTAAAATTTTGGTGGGGATGATGGTAAGAAATACGATTCATGAGAACACTAGAATAGCAAATCAAGGGTTGGGGTTTAATTGGGGCATTTCACTAGAGGTGGTCGGTAGTCACCAAACTTTGGCTTAAAAGGCCAACGCTTTGTCCAATAATTAGCTTTCTAGTGAGGCGTCTTCTAGTATTAATGAGGATCAGCTTTCAAAGTGTTCTAGTGGAACGGCTTCAACTACAATTGGCATAAAGCTGTGGTTGGCACCACAGATTTCAGAGCATTGTCCATAGAAGAGCCCTGGGCGGGAGGCAATAAAGGCAGTTTGGTTTAGTCGCCCTGGCACTGCGTCTATTTTTACGCCTAAAGATGGGACGGCTCATGAGTGTAAAACGTCTTCAGCGGATACTAGCACACGAATGGGTGACTCTATTGGGACAACCATTCGGTGATCTGTCTCTAGTAGTCGGAATTGACCTGGTGTGAGGTCTTGAGTCGGAATTATATAGGAATCGAAGCCGAGGTCTTCATAGTCCGTGTATTCGTAACTTCAGTATCACTGGTGTCCCATGGCTTTAATTGTTAGGTGGGGGTCATTAATTTCGTCTATAAGATACAAAATTCGAAGGGAGGGTAGTGCAATCAAAACTAGAATGACGGCTGGTAAAACGGTTCATACAATTTCGATTTCTTGTGAGTCTAAGATGTATTTGTTGGTAAGTTTAGTTGAAACCATCGCAATAATAATGTAAAGTACTAGGGTACTAATTAAAAATACAATTATTAGAGCATGGTCGTGGAAGTGAAGAAGCTCTTCTATAACGGGTGATGCCGCGTCTTGGAATCCTAGTTGTGTGGGATGTGCCATTAAGCCTTAGGCTTAAGACATACAGGGATTTAACCTGTAATTTCACCTTGACAAGGTGATGTAATTTGCATTTTACTAATGTCTTCAGAAGAAAGTGACAGAGTGGTTATGTGACTGGCTTGAAACCAGTACATGGGGGTTCAATTCCTCCCTTTCTCGTTAGTTTGATTGAACTCGTACGAACGCTGGTTCCTCAAATGTGTGGTAAGGGGGAGGGCAGCCGTGGAGTCATTCTACGTTCGTCATGGTTAGTTCTACTGAGGATACCTCCCGTTTGGCGGCGAAGGCCTCTCATAGAATAAATAGGAATATAATTACTGCGACCAGGGAGATAAGTGATCCGATAGATGACACTGTATTTCACAGGGCGTAGGCGTCTGGGTAGTCAGAGTATCGTCGTGGCATTCCTGCTAAACCTAAAAAATGTTGGGGGAAGAATGTCAGATTTACGCCAATAAACATTACACCAAAGTGGATTTTTGTTCAAGTGTCATTTAGGGTGTATCCTGAAAATAGCGGGAATCAGTGGACAAAGGCTGCTATGATAGCAAATACGGCCCCTATTGATAATACATAGTGGAAGTGTGCAACTACGTAGTATGTGTCGTGGAGTACAATATCTAGTGAAGAATTGGCTAGGACAATTCCTGTTAGTCCTCCCACAGTAAAAAGGAAGATGAACCCGAGGGCTCATAGCATAGGCGTGTCTCATTTAATAGAGCCTCCATGTAGTGTAGCAAGTCAGCTAAATACTTTTACCCCTGTTGGAATAGCAATAATTATTGTTGCGGATGTGAAGTAGGCACGGGTGTCTACGTCTATTCCTACGGTGAACATATGGTGTGCTCACACAATAAAGCCTAGGAGACCAATAGCCATCATAGCTCATACTATTCCCATATACCCAAATGGCTCTTTTTTGCCTGAGTAGTAAGCTACAACATGTGAAATGATGCCAAATCCTGGTAAAATAAGGATGTATACTTCTGGGTGACCGAAGAATCAGAATAGGTGTTGGTAAAGGATTGGGTCTCCTCCCCCTGCTGGATCAAAGAATGTAGTGTTAAGATTTCGATCCGTAAGAAGCATCGTAATTCCGGCAGCCAGAACCGGGAGTGAAAGAAGTAGGAGTACCGCTGTTACAAGTACAGCCCATACAAATAGGGGAGTTTGATATTGGGAAATGGCTGGGGGCTTCATGTTAATAGTGGTGGTAATAAAATTAATGGCCCCTAAAATTGATGAAACACCCGCTAGGTGAAGCGAAAAAATAGTGAGGTCTACTGAGGCTCCTGCATGAGCAAGATTTCCCGCAAGTGGGGGATAAACTGTTCACCCTGTCCCAGCCCCGGCCTCGACTCCGGAAGAGGCTAGTAGCAGAAGGAATGATGGGGGGAGAAGTCAGAAGCTTATGTTGTTTATTCGGGGGAATGCCATGTCTGGGGCCCCGATTATTAGCGGTACAAGCCAGTTTCCAAACCCTCCAATAAGAATTGGTATTACTATAAAGAAAATTATTACGAAGGCGTGTGCAGTGACGATTACATTATAAATTTGATCATCACCTAGAAGTGAGCCAGGTTGACTCAGCTCAGCTCGAATGAGGAGGCTTAAAGCAGTCCCCACTATTCCGGCTCAGGCACCAAATACAAGATAAAGGGTACCAATGTCTTTGTGGTTTGTAGAAAAGAATCAGCGCGTAATTGCCACAGGTAGGGTAGCCGAGTATTTAGGCGGTGGGTTGTAGCCCCGAAGACAGAGGTTTAAGTCCTCTCCTTATCATCAGCCCCGTGGTGAAGAAGCATGTTGGATTGCAAATCCAAAGACGTAGATTAATACCCTGCCGGGGCTTTCCCGCCTTACTAGGCTAACGGCGGGAAAGTAGATGGATGCTCGCTGGCTTGAGCGCTTAGCTGTTAACTAAGAGTTTGTAGGATCGAGGCCTTCCCATCTAGTAAGGCCTTAGTTTAATAAAAACATTTGACTTGCAATCAGAAAATGCAAGATAGACTCTTGTAGGTCTTATCCAGGGACTAGAAGATTTTCACTTCTGCTTAGAGCTTTGAAGGCTCTTGGTCTAATGTTATCCTAAGTCCCTAGGTGGCCAGCATTAGAATAGCTGGGGTTACGGGTAAAAGACCTAGCGCAATTGTGGTGGACAGGGTTAATGGGAGGGAGCTTTGGGTTGCTTGAACTCGTCAGGGGGTAATTGAATTGGCCGTATTGGGGGACACGGTAAGCGTTATTGCGTAGCAGAGTCGGAGATAAAAATATAGGCTAAGCAAGGCAGCTAGGGCTATAACTGTAGCAGTAAGAGGAAAATTCTGTTTTGCCAGTTCCTGAAGGATCAATCACTTTGGTATGAATCCTGTTAGTGGGGGGAGTCCCCCTAGTGACAGTAAAACTAAGGCAGTTGTTGCTGTTAAGACGGGGCTGTTTGATCAAGTCATTGCTAGGGTGTTAATTTTTGTGGCGGAGGATGATTTTAGGGTAAGAAATGCTGCTGAAGTTATGAAGATGTAAGTTCCTAGCGCGAGGAGTGTGAGTTGGGGGGCATATTGAAGAACAATAACTATTCAGCCCATGTGTGCAATAGAGGAGTAGGCTAGGATTTTCCGGAGTTGAGTTTGGTTCAGCCCGCCCCATCCTCCGGCTAATGTAGATATAAGTCCTAGTGAGGTTAGCAGAAGTGGGTCGATGGCTTGGGCTGTTTGGATAATAAGGGCGAGGGGGGCTAGTTTTTGTCAAGTTGATAAAATTAGACCGGTGAGTAGGTCTAGCCCTTGTAGAACTTCTGGTATCCAGAAGTGTATTGGCGCTAGTCCAATTTTAAGTGCAAGGGCGGTAATAACTATTGCACTGGCAATTGGGTTTGATATATTGTTTATATCTCATTCGCCGGTAATTCAGGCGTTTGTCGTGCTTGCAAATAGAATCATTGCCGCTGCGGTCGCCTGGGTAAGGAAGTACTTTGTAGTGGCCTCTACTGCTCGGGGGTGGTGATGCTGCGCTATTAAGGGCACGATTGCTAGGGTATTAATTTCTAACCCTATTCAAGCTAGCAGTCAGTGAGAGCTGGCAAAGGTCAGGGTGGTCCCTAATCCTAGGCTGGATAGTAGAATTATTAGTACGTAGGGGTTCATTGATGGAGGAGGGACTTTAACCGTCATGTTCGGGGTATGGGCCCGAAAGCTTAATTAGCTGACCCCATCTTAGAAAGTGGTGTAGAGGAAGCACTAAGAGTTTTGATCTCTTGGGCATGGGTTCGACCCCCTTCTTTCTAAGAACTGAGGGGATTTTAACCCCTATCAGCCACTCTATCAAAGTGGTCCCTGAGCATTCGGGCACAGTTCCTGAACTACAGCTGTGGAGGAAGGCCCGCTAGTGCAACTGGTAGAGCAATATGTCATAGTACTAGGGCCAGTGTTAGTGGGAGGAAGTTTTTCCATACAAGATGCATAAGTTGATCATACCGGAATCGTGGGTAAGATGCCCGGACTCAAAGAAAAACTACTGATAAAAACGCAGCTTTAACTATCAGGCTAATTGTTGTTAGTTCAGGTATGTAGGGGAAGTGGGATGCCCCTAAGAACAGGACGGCTGATAAGGTATTTATTAGTAAAATGTTAGCATATTCTGCGAGGAAAAAAAGGGCAAATGGGCCCCCTGCATATTCTACGTTGAAGCCAGAAACTAGTTCTGATTCCCCCTCCGTTAGGTCGAAAGGTGCCCGGTTTGTTTCAGCTAGTGTTGAAATATATCATATTGCAGCTAGGGGTCATGCTGGGGCTAAAAGTCAAATGCTCTCTTGAGTTGTATTAAATGTCTGCAGGGTGTACCCCCCGGAAAAAATAATTACGGAGAGCAGGATTAGCCCAAGGCTTACCTCATACGAAATTGTTTGGGCTACTGCTCGTAGGGCTCCAATTAGCGCATACTTTGAATTTGATGCTCACCCTGATCCTAAGATGGAGTATACTGCGAGGCTTGAGAGGGCTAGGATAAACAGAACTCCTAGGTTGAGGTCAATTACTGGGTAGGGTATAGGTATAGGTGCTCATAGCGTCATGGCTAGGGTCAATGCAAGAATAGGGGTCGCTAAAAACAGAAATGGGGAGGATGTGGAGGGGCGGACGGGTTCCTTAATAAATAGTTTTACCCCGTCAGCAATTGGTTGTAATAGCCCGTAGGGCCCTACGACGTTAGGCCCTTTTCGTAGTTGCATATATCCTAGGACTTTTCGCTCAAGTAGCGTAAGAAAGGCTACTGCTAAAAGGACAGGGACAATGTAGGCTAGAGGGTTAATTAAGTGGTTTATTAAGGTGTTCAGCATAAACTGGGAAGAGGATTTGAACCTCTGGTTTAAAGGGCTTAGGCCTTTCGCAATTTACCATGCTCTGCCACCCCAGTATGCCCTTATCTTGGGCGGCAGGGGTTTCGGCCCTCCCTTTATTTAATTTATTTGTTTTCATCAATTAGGGGTGGGGCGTGCTTCAAGTATGGGCCCCTCTTTTCCGATCCTTTCGTACTAGGAAAAGTAGCGTTACAGATAGAAACTGACCTGGATTACTCCGGTCTGAACTCAGATCACGTAGGACTTTAATCGTTGAACAAACGAACCCTTAATAGCGGCTGCACCATTAGGATGTCCTGATCCAACATCGAGGTCGTAAACCCCCTCGTCGATATGGACTCTGGGAGAGGATTGCGCTGTTATCCCTAGGGTAACTTGGTTCGTTGATCGGCTGGTTGGCCGGATCATTTTTGGTCAGATGTTCTGCGGCTTAGAGATGTTTCTCATGGTTTTAGGGGTTTTGCCCCATTCCACTCGGAGGCTGTATTTTCCTCCGCGGTCGCCCCAACCGAAGGTAAAATTTCACGTTCCACTAAGTTTTCACTTTTTGCGGGGTTGTTTGACGTGGCTGAATTTTGTACCTTAAGCTCCAAAGGGTCTTCTCGTCTTGTATTTTTATACCCGCTTCTGCACGGATAGATCAATTTCACTGACTTGAAGGGGGAGACAGTTAAGCCCTCGTTTGGCCATTCATACAGGTCTCTATTTAAAAGACAAGTGATTGCGCTACCTTTGCACGGTCAAAATACCGCGGCCGTTGAACCCGTAGTCACTGGGCAGGCTGGACCTCCTATACTTATTTATTGCAGGAGGCGATGTTTTTGGTAAACAGGCGAGGCTTGTGTTTGCCGAGTTCCTTCCCTTTCTTTTAGTCTTTCCTTTACAATAGCACTCCAGTGTGGGGTTAACGATTAATTAGCTGCGGGGTTTTCTTGGTCTCTTTATTGTCCGCAATACTCTCTTTGGTTGGGTTCGTTATTTTCCAGTGGTCTGTCCGATCTGGCTTACACTTGTGCTTGGAGAAGAACAGGTCTTCTTGTTACTCATTTTAGCATAATTTCTCCCATGCGGGCATGGGGCAGCCTAATATTACTAGGGGAATAAGATTTTTTATCAATATAATAAACTTTTTTCTGTCTGAGCTTTAACGCTTTCCGTTTAGATGGCTGCTTCTAGGCCCACTAGAACAGTGTGTTTTAAGTATTATGATCTTTATCCTCCTTAAATAAGGTTGTATCCTTCGTTAGAGGGGCTGTACCCCCTCTAACTAACTCCCGTGTATCTCCCTTGAAAACTACCTTAATAAAACGTGTTTTGGTTTGGGGGGCACGGGGCTGAACTTCTATCCATTTCTTAGGCAACCAGCTATCACCAGGTTCGGTAGGTCTGTCACTTCTACCCGGAGCTCTTCCCACTCTTTTGCCACAGAGACGGGTTAGCCCTAAGTTATATAGGCTGTCTCGGGGTAGCTCACCTGGTTTCGGGGTTTCAAACTAAAGGTCTCTTTGCTTGAGGGTTCTGGCTAAATCATGATGCAAAAGGTACAAGGTTTAGTCTTTGTTTTTTGGTGCTTATATGGTTTATTTCATTTCTCTTTCAGCTTTCCCTTGCGGTACTTTTTCTATTGCGCTTGGTTGAACCTTTTCTGTCTCCCATACTCAGGTAAAAAAATGGTTTAGTTTTTAGTGTTATGTTGTGCTTTATTATAAACATTGTTGTGTTATATCGGTAATTAGGCTAGCTGTTTGGCTCAGGGCGACCCAATTTGCATGGATGTCTTCTCGGTGTAAGTGAGATGCTTAACTAACTCAGCCACGCCCTGGGTTTAATCCAAGTGCACCTTCCGGTACACTTACCATGTTACGACTTGCCTCCCCTTGTCAGTGCTTTGGTGTTAAGAATCTTTATTGCGTATTGACAGGGGAGAGTGACGGGCGGTGTGTACGCGCCTTAGAGCCGGGTTCAAAAGGACACTCTGCTTCCTTTTTACTACTAAATCCTCCTTCAAGCACTATTTCATGTTGCATATTCGTAGTGTTCTATGAGTAGAAAATGTAGCCCATTTCTTCCCACTTCGTACGCTACACCTCGACCTGACGTTCTGGGTTGTGCCCATTTTGCTTACTTTTATTGCCTTCACAGGGTAAGCTGGCGACGGCGGTATATAGGCTGGGGTGGCTAGAAGTGGTGAGGTTTAACGGGGGTTATCGGTTCTAGAACAGGCTCCTCTAGGGGGGTCTAAGGCACCGTCAGGTCCTTTGGGTTTCAAGCTGATGCTCGTAGTACCCGGGCGGACGTCTAATTGTATGTGGACGTCTAGGTTTATAGCTGAGCATAGTGGGGTATCTAATCCCAGTTTGTTTCTCAGCTTTCGTGGGGTCAGGTGGATTTTACTAAAGCTACTTTCGTATAATAGGGCTTCGGACACCTAGAAGCGTATGACGGCCAAAGGGCCATTTGGCTTTATTATTTTACATTCCTTAACCACCCTTTACGCCGTGATAATATCAACTAGGGCCTCTCGTTTAACCGCGGTGGCTGGCACGAGTTTTACCGGCCCTCTTAACCCTGACTGAGTCAAGTTTTCACTCATGGCCTAATGTCTATCACTGCTGAATTCCCTTGGGGGTGTGGCTTGGCTAGGCGTCTTGGGCTAAAGTTTGTGCCTGATGCCCGCTCCTCGTCCCCGGGCAGGGGATTGAGGGCATATTCACGGGACTGCGGAGACTTGCATGTGTAAGTTGGGTTAAAGCTGATAATAAGGTCAGGACCATGCCTTTGTGCATGCGGAGCTTACTAGGGCCCATCTTAACATCTTCAGTGTTATGCTTTGTATTAAGCTACGCTAGC